AAGTTTCAAGGGGGTGTCAACCGGTAATAGAATCTAGCTAGATAACTTATGCCACAGCATTTATGTGGGATTGAGTTCATGGAACACTAACTTAACCTTCAAGGTCTGATAGTGCTACAGTTAACACCAAGCCACATAAGGCAAAATTTAGCCATGCAGAAGGTGCTCGTTTGGTATAAAGTAGCCAACGAGTAGACGCACCAACTGCCAAAACAGCAAGAACTATTTGTTCTTATCTAAGGAGCGCTGTATAGCGGTATGCTTATTTGCCAGGTGGCTTCATGCTTTCAGGCGTAAGGCTGGATGGTTAAACACCGCCTTGTACTTTAAATGTTGTGCTATGTGCCTACAAAGGTATTACAGTGGCTCGGGCTCGTTTGAGCGTACGGCTGCAATCCCCTTTCCCGTAAGCTTGACACGAACTGGTCTTCCGAGATGCATTCCTGCATTTCATAGAAGAATGAAAGTCCGTAAGGATGATGGAGCTGATAGGTTAGTGAAATTCTACCTATCTGTTTTCTCTCTTAGTAAGCTAATAATGTTTTATAAGAGACAGAACTCTCAATATACGTAAATACTTTATCCTCCGTCTTCTATGCCTACGGAACTCAACTAAGATAAGAGTTCCGTAGTATGTGTGTCAGGCTTGCCGAGAGGTATATCTCTCGTTGCTTCGAGATTCCTAGGAATCTCGGGTTTCGGTGGGTACCCATGTGGACTGCGTCCTCCGTTAGGACTCAGAAGAACCCGTATAATCCTTCTATTAATGGTTCTTCTCCGTTCGGATGTATTTTCCTTATCGCTATGGGATAAAGCTTGCTTCTTGTACCCTACGTCCCGCAATCCTGCGGTTTCGTACGGTTGTCTTTGGCCTTTCAAACATGACCTTCGTGAATGGGGATATCGGTACATAGAACCTGTGTACTCTTTCTTCGCTCCTAAATGGGTTGTGTTCCCAATGCGAGGGGAACCACTCCCTGATAAGGATAGTTTTCCACGGTCAATAGACCAGAAGAGAACTTGGATTCTATCTTTTGTCAGGCTGGGCGTTCTCTTCATGAATTGATGTGCCATGCCTATACTATAAGGTGTGTCAGTCAATGATGGAAGGTGTCCATGTTTCGGACGATGAATTAATGATGTATTTCGCCCCTGGCCTATTGGCCTTTAAGGCAGAAGGTGCTGGGAAAACGAGGATTTTCGCAATCCGTTAAGCAAGCTATCTTACGTCCTGCGCATGATTGGTGTATGTCTGTCTTGAGGTTAATACCGATGGACGGTACATTTGATCAGATCAGGTGCGTCCGGTGAAGAAAAGAGCGAAAGTTGCGCTCCTTCGATCGCTACGGATCGCTTTCCATTAGCGATTCAGGGTGTAATGATTGAAAGCTGCTTATTTAACAAACTAACTTCGTTTGCGTGGGTGGCGTGTGGGCTGGGGACAAACTGCTTTAGTTGCCCGCTCGTTCATCCCCTTCGTTTTCTCGGCTTGTACGTTTTGCAACTGGACAATCCTTGGGTTTTCTGTCTTCTTGGCCTCTCTTCGCACTATGCCATCATTTTGTTGTATGGTATTGTGTGGATAAAGTATACCCTTATAGGGTATTCCGTAAGTATGCTCTCCTCGGTGACGATATCGTCATTGCGTGTGGCTGATGTCTATCAAAGTGTGATTAACGCACTTGGTGTCAAGATTTCTTTACCGAAGTCTTTGATATCGGGCTGCGAATTCGCTAAGCGAATTCGTATATGCGACCGTGATTTGATTTGTCGCCCGTTAGTGTGAAAATGCTTCGTGCGGCACGTCATGCTGTTGCATGGATGTCAGTGTGTAAGTCAGTAGGAGTCAGCTCTCTGTAAGTCTCTCTTAGACTTCGGGGGGCGGGCTATAGAAGGTATTCTTCTCGCCCGGAGAACTTTTCTCCTTACTACTCAAGACATTGGTTTCGCCATGTCCTGGTAGCCTTCTCTCCTAGTGGTATAAGACCCATACTGTTTGAATTTTAGCTAGGATATCCGTAAGGTTTCTTAGCCTCCCCTTATCAAATGGGTATGATTCGCGGTATGTTATTGGAATCGTGTCGTCCGATTGGGATTTTGCTACCCGTCTGTGTAGCGATCTTCAGTCTAAGTTAGATGAAGACACGCTTCTCTTACTTGAGCAGTCTATGGTTCGCCATTGGCTTGAAGCCATGCTTGAGTATGAAATGTGGTTCGTAAGAGCTTGTACGGATTACTCGATTACTGCGTCTGACTTGCTAGACCCTCCGTCCTGATCGGAAAGACCCACTGCATAAGTTCTTCAAGTACGGTTGGATGTTTAGGTCTTATGACCTTATAAGACAACGTGAGGCTCCACTACCCCTTCTGGAGTTTGTAGTACGTTCTAGTGTAGACGTGGTTCAGTGTACTCTTGGATGAGACCGTGTGAGTGGTTTCATACGGTAAGTTCAAAGGTGGCCACAAGTGAGAGATCACTTGGGTCAGTCATATAAGACTCTTTGTTCAGCACGTGGTGAAATATTGGGGGATTCCAGAAACTATCGTGAGCGATAGGGATCCTCGCTTCATGGGGCGGTTTTGGACGGAAGTCTTCAAGCTCTTGGGGTCAGAGTTGCACTTCTCTACGAGCTTCCATCCACAGACAGACGGCCAGACCGAGCGCGTCAATGCCTTGCTGGAGGAGTACTTGAGGCACTTCGTCAGTGCCAACCAGAAGGATTGGGTCCGACTTCTGGATGTGGCACAGTTTTGCTATAACTTGCAAAGAAGTGAGGCGTCGGGGCATAGTCCGTTCGAGCGGGCAACACCCTTTGTCACCTCACACCATAGCAAGGGGCTACACGGGGAGCAGTCCGACGGCGTATCGGTTTGCTAGAGATTGGCAGGAGCGAACCGACATCGCAGGGGCATTCTTGGTCCCTAGCCCACCCACCGCCAAAAGAATGAAGAAATGGGCCGATGAGAAGAGGCGACCTTTGAAGTTCAAGGAAGGGGACAAAGTCATGGTGAAGGTACTACCCCATCAGTTCCAAGTGTTTCGCAAAGTGCACAAGGGGCTAGTACGACGATATGAGAGTCCTTTTCCGGTAGTAAAGAAGGAAAGCTACACTGGGATTTGATTAAATGTCGAGGAATGTAGTTGCTCGAGTTTTCGAACTCCTAAAAAGGTATTTGGATCTGGAAAGGTATGAAGCAGCCTCTGAAAGCGAATCAGTACCCGCGCAACCCCAACAAGGAACTCAGTAGGAAACTCCTTAGTTACCCCTGGTAGAGGAATAAAGGTCTTTCCGTGATAAAAGGACACGGGAATTAAGTAGCTTGAGTTTGGGAAAGGAACGAAGAAGTAGCTCTTAGCTGTCCCCAGACGTAAAACTCTTTTCCAACCCCCAAAACATCCCGGCTAGAGCACCTGATCGCAAATCACTAGCCGGGGAACTAAGTAGCTCTACAATCTGTCAAGTCAAGGAAGGTAGTAGATCACAAGTTTGGAGCTGAAATTCGATGTCTTGAACTGCTTTTGGATCTGAGAAAGGAGCGAAGTAGTTCGACCAAACTAAAAGGAAAAGAACGATGTTGCTCGGGTGAGGAAGTCTATGGTCTCGGTTGCTGCTTTTCCCATAGAGTACAAAACTTATCTTCAAGCTTTACCTTATTCTGATCATCGTTCAGAGGGTCCTAAAAGACTAGATCACTAAGGGAATAGGCTTCGCTCCTCTCACTATACTCAGCTCGTAAAACTCGCTCCTTTCCTTTTTCAGTCCCGTAAGGATATCTTTTTATTCTATTTTGCGGAAACGACAGAAAGTCTCTGTTTATTTCGACAGCAGCTCCAAGGTCTCGCTAATTGCCGCGGGAAAGTCCTTAACTACACCCGGAACGAAGCAGCGAGTAACTCTTCTCCTAGATTAGATACCCCTTGATCTCTAAGAACTCGTCAAGTCCGAGAAGATCTATTATTAGTAGGTTCGCAGCAGCAACCCAGGTTTGCGAATCAGTAGCAGGCCGGTTGATCGGCATCTCTTTGTTGCAGGTATTTCTCGGCGAAGCGCTCCAATATTCGCAATTAGCGAAGGAAGCAATTGATCTTTTCACTTGTGATAGAAATATCGTATCTAAAGATGTTCCCGGTCCCGAATCAATAGCAGTAGGAAAGTCTTAGCTACGGGTTCGTAGTTGGCCGGTTGATCTCTTTGCAGCTGGAACGAAGCAGGACTAGAAAAAGTGTCATTGTTGTGGTAGCGGAATGCGATGCGTCAAGTCAAGGTAAAGTCCGAGGCTTCGCCGATTGAGAAGGACGTTCATTCACGAAGACACTTTTTTCTGCCCATTTCTGCTTTCAAACAGCTTTTTCTTCTTTTAGCTTGAGAATCCGCCCCCGCAAGAGGAGACTTTCCCTACCCACGAGACTACCTACCCGATAGATACCTCCTATCTACGCTCCACAAAAAGTATGAAACGGAAGCGACGTCTTGAGCTGAAACGATAGGGGTAGGAAGCCCGGAAAGGGCGGTAGTCATTACAAGCAGCTACGCGAGTACGGCCGCTGACCGAGGATGATCCGGTTTCCTTCAGTTCTCGTCGTTCTTCCTCAATCGGGTAGATTTTTTCTGTCTGCTTGCAAGGCTTTGCCCAATCTCTTAAGAAGAAAGCAGGAGAACCGCCGAGAGAACTTTACCAATTCAATTCATTACTCCTACTACTAATATAGAAGAAGATCTATTAACGCGCATGGCTACCTATATAACAGGGGGCCTCTGACCTCTGTCTCACAACCGAAAATAGAACCTGTAGCTTCATGCCCAGACCTGAACTGAACTACTACTGGCTTAGCTGCCTAGCTACTAATAACTTGGAACCCGACAAGAACTGATTGGACCACTGGCCAGACAGAACGAGGAGATAAGGAATACAATACATCAAGACCGAAAACAAGATTACCGGGATAGGGTGATAGATATAAGGTAACAGCCTACTTTCTTGGAATGCTTGCTGCTATGTGGCTTTAGGCAAGCCCATCAAAAGAAGCCTGTTTAAAGTAAAGTCCTTAGATACGTAATGGGGTGTCATAATAAGGAGGAACTAGGTATGGGGTCTACTAGTCATAGGTTGATATGCTGTTAGTATGGAAGCCACTATGAGTATATATCCAGGTATGCTTCTAGATAAGGAACTGAACCTCACGCCATAAACGGAATCCCTATCAGGCATAATCTACTGGGTCGGAAAGCCTCTCTGAAGGTATGCTACTACCACTTCTACCGCTTCTGGATCAACAACTGACTCAACCGTATCTACGTACCAGTCCTTTCTTTATTTAAAAAAGGTTATGCCGGTACTGATGCTACCACTGGTGCTTTGCCTCCCCTACTGAAGCCACTACTCGTGCTAGTTAATCCATAATGAAAGCACGAGTGCTAAAGAATTTGCCGCTAGCTCTATAAATGATGCTATAGGTTACAGATCTAGTACGATATGCCGCTACCCCTATAACGTAAGGGCTTTGAAGCCCCTTTTCTCCGCTCAGGTGCACTTAAAGGACTGTTGCTTCCTCTTATGCTTCCGCTGACGACGGCGGATCTTGACTCAACTACACGGGGGCCTTGGCTTTCTCTTTCACAGGTCCGGTCAAGGAACCTCCTTCCGTTAGTTAAGGAGTGCTCCTTTATTCGTTATCTTTGATTCCGAGTGTGTAAGAAGCTCTTTCCTAGGACATCGCTGCTCATAGATGTATCTATTTCTTTGAGTGTAGTATGTCTGGCAGGAGCCCTGAATGTCTCTCTTGTAGCTGGTGTATTCCGTTGTACTGGTAGTCTTTCTTTCTGCTTTATGACCTATTAGGAGGATGCTTTAAGCAATCTCTTCTCAAAGGGATTAGGTAAAATAGGCGGAGACATTCGGTCAGTACTTAGCTCTTTCATCTTTCCTTTTATAGTCGAGCTTCGAAAGCTGTCATGTAAGAAACCAAAGAGGATTGCTACCGAGAAAGCTCCTAGCTAGAGAGCTCCTAGCGGTCAGAATTCAATCTTTGGAAAGTCGTTGCCTCTTAGTAGCTAAGGTGAAGCCTGGGACTTTGAAAGCACTTTCTTCATCTGCTCCATCTATTTACTTAGCTGACAATCGTATAGTATAGAGTGTGATACCGGAAGCAGACTCCCATCTATAGTAAAAGAGAAGAAAGTCAGGCGGACACTGGCAGCTGCAAGTCAGTCGGTTGGCTTCCGGTACTAGAGCAGTCGCTCTTTCTTTCGCCAGCGAGCGGAGAAGACCATAGGCCATAAACGAACTGGAGAGGCTGAAAGATGGCGGGGGGATTGGTGGTTGGTCGAGGCGCCTGGGTAAGCGACACAATCTTACCGGGAAGTACGGAGGGACAGGGGCTATGAAAGCATTCTTGGGGAACTAAGTGACTCTTTGCCCTATGGTAGTAGGTACTCTTCACGGGGTGTAGTCTGCGGGCGTAAGCGGTAACTAGACCTCACAGGAACGAGTGGAATACTTGGTTAGAGAGGTTGAGCGGAGCTGAAGACGCTAACAGGGCATAAGACTTTCTGCAATAGGCTTAGAGGGTGGACGGAGTGAGGGCAAGGTAGGACTGCCCTTTTTCGGTGGACAAGATAGGATCTTGAAATTGAAATGAAACTCTTTTCCTTATATAAGTCAATGCTAAATCTATCTTACCCGTCAGAAAGAGACCTTTGGAACTACGCTCAATCACTCAGTCGAAGCGTAGGGAGGGTGCCTTTGGAACGTAGCAGAGAAAGGGCTTGGATAACTCTTTAGATAGTCCGAGAGGCGGGGTTGGAGATAGGGTTTCTCACTTTGATTACTTACTGGGCAAACGGGGCTAGGCGGATCGATCAGTACACTAAGAGCTCGTGTCGAAATCGTCCGAGGATGGACGTAGTTAGTGAGGGCTTGGAACTAGCTCCATTTGACAGCAGGAGAGATGCCACAAGACAAGCTTCTGTACCAATGGTCTTCTCTGCTCTCCGAGGCATTTCCTTAGTGCTTCAGTTGGTCTTTCTGTATTTTTGCTCTTCGTATGGTGTGTGATCCAAAAGTTCCCGAGTAAGTTTTTCTCTGTCTCCTTCGTACCGTCCCTTTTACTTTTCAGTTGAAAATCCTTCGGACCCATCTCCTTATTAGTTCTTTTTCGGTTCCGCTCGTTCCTGTTCTGTTAAGGGCGTAGTCCCAAAACTCTTCGAGTAAGCAAAGCTCCTCTTTAGTTGGTCGAGTCGAGTGGCTTAAGGTCTCTGAACTCCGTCCACCCTCTACCTTATTTTCTGTCGGAAATCCTTTCTAATAAGAGAGGGAACGGGGGCGCCTAGTTTTGAATGCTACTGGGGCTGGGGATGTAGGACCCCAATTGGAGAGGAAAGTAAGGATGCGAACAAAGACAAATTCTTTTCTTCACTTTTTGTCGTGACCAAAGCATTTCGTTTTCTCTGCGAAGAATAGAAAAGCCTAATCAAGGTGTCAAGTAGCGGGATGAGTGCCGGTTAACTGATTTAGGAGCCAAAGTCAGCAGCCTGTTCTTCTTCTCCTCGTTTTCATTGGGTCACAAAGGTAAGCCATAAAAAAAGGGGCTAAGCGGGTATTCACTCCTCCCTTGCCGCGCTCGAGGCCTATTGTCCACGAAGGCTGATCTCTTAACTGGCTTTGGAAAGGCATACAAAGACGTGAAAGACAAAAGCGATAGAAATTGCATAGGAGATGAAAAGCTAAAAACTCCACTAAAGACTATCTTGGTCCCTTTCGTCCAGCGGTAAGGACACCGGCTTTTCATGTCGAAGACACGGGTTCGATTCCCGTAAGGGATAGGTCACTATGGACGAGTTCGGATTTGCTAAGAGAATCCCCTGTACTAGTCCCCCAATATGAATATTGCTGCTTTTTACGTTTACAAAGACGAGGCAAGAGATGAGAGGATGAAGATAGCTGCTTTCATAGACGCAGGGGAAAAGGGACCCGAAACGAAAGAGAAAGTGGCACATCTATCTTAGCCAACCAAGGAAGACATCTCGCATATCGGGGAAGCGCATCTCGTCGGCAACTCTCAAAGGTAACTCTGGCTCTAGAAGCCAACCCATTTGAATGCTTTACTTTGACTCTGTTACTCGGGCAACCACTGTTTAGCTTAGTTTGCTTTGATCCTCTACCTACTCTAACAGGGCATTTCGTTAGGTTGGTATGTTATTTAAGTAAGAACTGGGTATTTCGGTTATTTCTTTATAGAGAAAGGACAAAGACCGTTGATCTCATTAAACTTTCCGGGTGACCTTGTTCCAAAATGGTTTGGTGTGCCCTTTCCTATGGTGTCTCTTCTGTGCTAGCTAGTATAAGTCTTGGTGCTTTTGTTTTAGTAAGGCCAGTAGGAGAGAATTCAATGGATTTAGGAGTTTACCCCGCTGCCAGAAAAGTGAAGCTGGGAACAAGAATTCCTCAAGTTGAATGTGAATAGGAATCGTCTCGAAAAAGAGTAAGCTGTGACGGGGGAATCCCATGTTGAGGAATAAGATAAGATAATAGGGTATAGGTCAATGGAGAGGAATAAGCGATGCTAGAAGGGCTCTGCCCAAGGCGATGTTCACAAGGATTCTTCTTCTTGAAGAAGTGTTGTCAAGATTTTTAAAAATTAGAATCCACGCCCCAAAGGAATTTTTTCCTATTACATCTTTGGCCGCCTTTCGTGTGAAATCGCTATCCTATATAGTTAAATCTATATCTACCCGAATCCCCCCTGTGTGATACCTTTTCACTTCAATCGGTGGCCCGGAAATGATATGAATTGGCTAAGAGAATATCTAGATAGCATAGACTTCCGAGCGAAAAAGAATCTCTCTCATAATGAAGAGACAAGAAAACTTACTAGTTCTAGTTTATGAGGTTTGCAGGTTATTCAATCTTAGACTGCTCGGTCTGACTTTGACAGCGAGATTGGTCTTTCTTTGTCTGGCCTCGTATCTAATTTCAGATAAGTTTTTCATTTTTTATTTTTTATTTTGCACTAAGTTACTTAAGATATCTCAACACTATTAGTTAGTTAGAAGAAGCAGCGCCTTGTTTGGTCGGAAGGTGCATGTAGCGCGAGTCATTTCTTTCTTTTGTGGAAAGGCTGAGACCGGTATTGCATTTCTAGCATGAGCATGCACGCATGCTTACTTATGCAAAGAATACAAAAGCTTGTGAAGCTATTCCTATTAGCAGCGAAGCCTTGAATTCTTCCTAACGCGTTTATGAGTACAGCCTGAGTCGACCTGCCTTTCTGGCTACTGGTATGTAGGTCTATCTTAGTACGTCCAGGGTGCTTTTTAGTAGCGGTTGAAAGGTGTTATATGAATGAGTTCCGCGACTTACACCGGCACCGGGCCTGCGAGCTTGCCGCGCATTGAAGGTCTATTGTTGCATTCGTGGTGGTAGTTGAAGGAGCCCATACATGAGCGGAAACTTCGATATTCAACGACTAACGCGCTCGACGAACCCTTAACTAACTAACTCCACCACGTGCACAAACCTCTGTAAAATAGAAGGCTTACCACTGTGCTATATTCGAAGTAAGTTGACATCGAAAGTGAATCCTTTTCGATTTCGGCTCCTCATAGGGAAACGATACAGATAGGAATAAGGGTAGGATGACTAATCACTTAGATTCCTCAACTAACCCTCACAACCATTTCTATCTGGACTCGGGCCCATCTGCACGCCCATATCTTATCTGGTCGACATCCTTTTTGTCCAGAGAACACCGAACATCGAGGCGAGGTGCGTTCCGTCTAGGTTTAAATAAAAAGAATCCAGCTCGGAGACATAACCGGAAACTAGAATATAAAACTATGGAATCCATCAATTCCTACCTTTTATGTTCTCAGAAAAGAAAATGCCGCGAATAGTCTCCTCGGGGCGGGTCGCGGTTCAAGGGCTAAATAGCGCCAGTGGGAGCCCGAAACGACGTTTTAGGGAATTCCAGAAGGGTAGAGCACGAACCCTTCTTCAAACG